CAGTATATAGTTTATTATAAAATTTGGTATTTGGGTTGCTAGGATTAGTTACTGAGTTAGGCTGAATTTTTAGTTTATTAAGAATGACTCATTTACAATGAGTTGGTATAAAGTTCTGTGGATATGATGTTGATTTTTTCTTTGTTCTTTGGTATTATAAGTTATATAAATAGAGATCCTATTAAAAGAAGTTTTTTTTTAGTTTTTACAATATTGTTTTGTATGCCAATGATGTCTTTTGTTAGATATGTTTGATATTCTTATTTTGTTTGTATGCTTTTTTTAAGAGGGATTTTTGTGATTTTGGTTTATTTTTCTAGAATATCAAGTTTTTTGGAATTGAAGATTTATTTTTGATTTGTGGGATTGGTTATAACTTTGCTGTGTTTTTGTATGTTTGAGGATTTTTTTTTTTGTAATCTTAGAGGTTTAACTGTTTTTTATTATGATTTAAATTTTTTTTTATTATTTTATTTAGTTATTATTCTTTTATTTTTTATAAGTTTTGTTAGTTATTATTTAAGTTTTTCTGGGGCTTTGCGGAGAATTTAAATTATTTTTTTTTTTATTAGATTGTTAATATTGATTTTTAAGTGGTATCGTTTTATTTTTATTTTGATTTCTCTGGAGTTTTTGATGATGAGGGTTTTTGTAAAGTTTTTTGAAATTTTTAGTGGTATGATATTTTTTTTTTTTATGTGTCATTCGGTAATTTCTAGGATTTTGGGTATTGTGGTTATGGTTGGTAGTGTTAAATTTTATGGAAGTGATTTGAGGATTTTTTGTAGATTTAAGTTAAATGAAACTATTAATTTTCAAAATTAAAAATGTAATCTATATAGAGATAGTAGTATAAGGGTTTTATGTATATTTTATTTTCGATAAAATGGTTGAGTATCTTGTAAAGATTTCTTTTATGGATTTAAAGTTTGATTATGGTTTGTTGATAGTTAAAATGTTATTATTTAAGTTTAATTTATTAAGTGGGCAATAATATTTTACCACGGCAATTAGTTATTTGTATAATATTAGTTCCAGAATAATCGGCTATGCTAGTAAAATTTAAACTTTATTTTTGTTAGGGCATGAAATTTTATTTTTGATTTTGTAAATTTTAGGTAAAATTAAAATTTATGTTTGGAAATTTTTGTGTCATTAAGACTTTGAAAGCGAATTAGATTAGTACCTAATTAGTAAAAAATTAAATATTCAGGAGTAAAGTGGTATTTAAACTGAAAGAATATTGGCAGATTTTCTAAATTATCTTTGGAGGTTGAGTGATAATTGAGAACCCTCATTAACTACTTAATTTTTTGGCTTATGTATGATCGTTTATTTTAAGCTTAAGGTTTAGGATTATAGGTTTATTATTGACTGTAAAAATAGATATATATTTGGTTGATAATTAAGTTAATTTGACCTACAATATTTTGAATTATGGATTATTAGTTAGTAATAATATGAAATTGTAAAAGACAGTAAGAAAGTTTTTATGTCTTTCTGAAGAGTATTTAGAGATGGTACAAATCATCCATCAATTGTCCACAGGGGAGTAAGTTGTAGTAAAGTAGATTTAGGGGAACCTGAATCTAATATTAAACTAATAGGGATGTTTTGAAAACATCCTAAAAGGAATTTCCTTGTAGTTTTGAGAGTTAGTTTAAATTAAGAATTGTTGATTGTTGATCAGAGGGTATAGTACTCTTAATTGAGAAGAATTTATTTTAATAATTAAAATATTAGATTGTAAATCTAAAGATTATTGTTCTTGTTGTTAATGGTTTTTTTAATGATTTTTTTAATGATGATTTTTATTTTGCAGTCTGTAGCTTTTATTACTTTATATGAGCGTCATTTGTTAGGAAGTAGTCAAACTCGGTTGGGTCCTACTAAGGTGAGGTTTATAGGAGTTTTACAAGCTTTGTTGGATGGTGTTAAGTTGTTGAAGAAGGAGCAGATTTTACCTATTTTTACTTCTGATTTGGTATTTTTGATAGTACCGGGTCTTTCTTTTATTTTGATGTATTTAGAATGGTTTTTATTGCCTTATATTTATAGTTTTTTAAGGTTGGAGTATTCTTTGTTATTTTTTTTGTGTTTATTGGGTTTTAGGGTTTACTCGATTATGATTAGTGGTTATATTAGTAAGTCTAAATATGGGATAATTGGTGCTTTACGGGCAAGAAGTCAAAGAGTTTCGTATGAAATTGCTTTTTCTATTTATTTATTGTCTGTTATATTTGTGTTGGGTTTGTTAATATTTAAAAACGGGTTTGAGTTGTTGATATTATTTATATATTTGCCTTTTTTGATTATGTTAGTTGCTGAATTGAATCGAGCTCCTTTTGATTTTGCTGAAGGAGAAAGTGAACTAGTAAGAGGATATAATGTGGAGTTTGGGAGGGTAGCTTTTGTTTTATTGTTTTTGAGGGAGTATGGAAGTTTGATTTTTTTTTGTGTATTATATTCTGTTTTGTTTTTTGATTTTTCTTTACTGGTGATTTATTTTATGTTTTCTTTGATAATTTTTATTCGTAGGTCTTATCCTCGTTATCGTTATGATTTGATAATAAAAATGTTTTGGTTTAAATTTTTACCTGTTTCTTTAATTTATTTGTTTTTTTTTTTTATTGTGGGTTTATTGTAGGAATTAATCAGGTTTTTTTGTTAGATGTGTTTTTGTTGGTTTTTCTGTTACAGTATGTTTTTTATTTTGAGGAAGGATTATTAAATAGTTTTTTTAAAAAATTTTTGTTAGTGTTGTTAAATGTTTTTAGTTATAGTTTGAATTGTTCTATGAGTTATTTAATTTCTTATTTTACTTTTATTATTTTGTTAGTTTTTTGTTTTGGGGGTTATTTTTCTTATTCTTTTTGTGTTTGTGGGATGTTAGAGTTTACTTTGTTGTATGCTTTAGTAGCTTGGTTGACTACAGTGTTAGTTATGATTTCTGGGATAAAGGTTTCTGTATATTTGAGTAAATCGGGGGATAAATTTTTTAAAACTTTTAGAATATTATTAGTGGAAGTGGTTAGTGAATTATCTCGTCCAATAGCTTTAACTGTTCGTTTGACGGTTAATGTAATAGTAGGTCATTTAATTGTAGGTTTTTTATATAGAAGGATTGAGGGAATTTTGGATGATAGTTATGTGTGGTTGATGATTTTGGCTATTATGGTAGAGTGTTTTGTTTTTTTTATTCAAAGTTATATTTTTTCTCGTTTGATTTATTTATATTTAAATGAGTATGGTGTTAACTTAAGTTTAAAGTGTTAGATTTTTAATCTAAAAATGTTGTTCACACCTTAGTTAATGTAGCATAAGAAATGTATTTGTTTTAAGAGCAAAAGATAATAAAGTTAACTAATGGGTTTATTAAGTCTTCTAAACTTATGTTAGGTGTTCCTGCTCATTGTTGTATATATTGTTTTTTCTATTGGTTATTATAATAAGTTTATTTGTTTCGTTAGTAAATAATATTTTTTTTTGGTGAAGGGTGTTTTTAATTATGACGGTATTGATTATTTTTATAAATAAGAAGTTTTTAAGATATAGAAGAATTTTTAATTATTTTGTTTTGCAGGAGAGTTTGGGTTTAATTTTTTTGTTATGTTTTAGAGGTTTTTTACCTTTGTTAATTATGATAATTAAAATTGGAGTGGCTCCATTTCATTTTTGGTTATTTAAGGTGATTGATGGTATATTTGGTTTTAATTTAGTATGATTTTTAACTATTCATAAATTGCCTTTTTTATTGGTTTTTTTGCAATTATTTTATTTAGATATAATTTATTTTTTATTGATGGGGATGGTGTTATGTTTGTTTCAGTTATTTATGATGAAATCTTTTAAAAAATTATTATTGATTTCTACTGTTGAATCTTTTAGTTGAATTGTATTAGGGTTGGTTATGTCTTTTTTCAATGTGTTATATTTATTTTTTTATTATTTGATTTTAATAGTGTTTTTAATTTATAAGTTTAATAAAAATGTTGATTTGGTTAGTGGCTTAAGTTGGGAGTTGGTATTAGTATTTATAAATATACCTTTTAGGGTTGGTTTTTTTGTGAAGATTATTTTATTAATAGAATTTTTGAAGGGTTTTAGTATATATATGATTTTAATTATGTTTTTAATGTTTTTAAGTATTTTATCATTAAGATTTTGATTGGTGATTTTGAGGGTTAAGAAATTATTGTTTAGTAAGTATAATTTTGTTGGAATGATTTATAGTTTTCCTTTGATAGTGATAGTATTGTTGTAAATAGTTTTGTCATCTTTAGTAAAAATATTTATGTTATCTTGATAAGGTAGAGTTTATAGGTGGAAATGTTAAATAGATAGTCTATGTTTGATTACGGATCAGAAAGGTGAACATTTTTATGTAATTTAGTTTAGTAAGAATTTTTATTTTTGGTGTAAAGGGGGTTAGTTACAGATTCTTTTAGTTTAAATTTGTAAAATGTGACTTTGAAGAAGTTGAGATATAAGGAATGTTGAATAGAAGGAAATTTGAGAGTTTTTTTAGTTCTTTAGTGATTACTTTACCTAGTAGAAAAAGATTAACATTAGGTTGAAATTATGGTAGAATACTGGGGATAATTTTGATTTTTCAGTTATTAACTGGGTTGTTTTTATCTTTTTATTATGTAGCTGATGGTTTGGTGGCTTTTAGTTCAGTTCAGTATATTATATATGATATTAATTTGGGTTGATTATTTCGGATTTTTCATTTTAATGGGGCAAGTTTGTTTTTTATTTTTTTGTATTTACATATTTTTAAAGGTTTATTTATAGTTAGTTATCGGTTGAAAAAGGTTTGAGGTACAGGTTTGTTGATTTTTTTATTGATTATAATAGAGGCTTTTATAGGATATGTTTTGGTTTGGGCTCAAATAAGATTTTGAGCAGCGGTTGTAATCACCAGATTATTGAGTGTTATTCCTGTTTGGGGACAATTAATTGTAATATGAGTTTGAAGGGGTTTCAGGGTTACAAGATCGACTTTAAAATTTTTTTTTGTTTTACATTTTTTATTACCTTGGTTGCTGATAGTTTTGGTTATGATGCATATGGTTTTTTTGCATAGAACTGGTAGAACTTCTAGTTTATATTGTCATGGTGATTATGATAAAATTAGTTTTGGTCCTTATTATTGGAATAAAGATTTTTATAATTTATTAGTTTTTTTTATTTTTTTCTTATTAGTTTTGTTGAAACCTTTTTATTTAGGTGATCCCGAGATATTTATTGAGGCTGATCCTTTGACGAGACCAGTACATATTGTTCCAGAGTGATATTTTTTATTTGCTTATGCTATTTTGCGGGCTATTCCTAATAAAGTTTTGGGTGTCTTGGCTTTATTGATGAGGGTTTTGTCATTTTATTTTTTTTTATTATTTAATAATTATACGTCTTGTTTGGTAAATTTGAATAAGTTTTTAGTTTTTATATTTATTGTGGTTTCAATATTATTAAGTTGATTGGGTCAATGTTTGGTAGAATATCCTTATTATGTTTTAAGTTTGATTTTTTCTTTAATATATTTTTTTTTAGTTTTTTTAATATTATTAGTTTATGGTTTTAGCAAGAATTTGTTTTTTTAGCACAATTAGTATAGTATGTATATTGAATTTAGGTTTTAAAGGAATGATTGTGTTTTGTATCATAATTTTCATATTTTAAGATTGTCAAGTTATCCTTTTTATTTGTTTTTTATGACTTTAGGTGTTACTAGTTCTTTAGTTTTATTTTTTAAGTTTGGATTATATTTACCTTTTTTATTTAGATTGTTAGCTTTATTTTTTATTTCTTTTTTATGAGGTAAAGATATTTCTTTAGAGGGTTTAAGAGGATATCATAATTTTTTTGTTATAGGGGGTTTTAAATTTGGTGTGATGTTGTTTATTTTTAGAGAAGTTATATTTTTTTTTGGAATTTTTTGAATGTTTTTTGATTCTGCTTTGGTGCCTGTTCATGAGTTAGGTGGTAATTGATCATCTTATGGATTGTCTATGGTTAATCCTTTTGGAGTACCTTTATTAAATACTATTATTTTGTTAAGTAGAGGTGTTAGAGTTACGTGAGCTCATTATAGTTTATTAAGTAATAAAAGTTGTTTGAATAGAATGGTGTTGACTTGTTTTTTGGCTTTTTATTTTACTTTGGTTCAGTTAATAGAGTATAGAGAAGCTAGGTTTTCTATTTCTGATGGTATTTATGGTAGAATTTTTTATTTATCTACTGGTTTTCATGGTTTACATGTTTTATTTGGGGGATTGTTTTTATTTTTTAATTTGTTACGCTTGATAAAATATCATTTTAATTATAGTCATCATTTAGGATTGGAGTTTGGGATTTTGTATTGACATTTTGTAGATGTAGTGTGGTTGTTTTTATTTGTATTTGTTTATTGATGATCTTATTGCTAGGATAGTTTATATTTGAGAATTTTTAATTTGTAATTAAAAGGTTTGTTTTAGCTTTGATAAGGATTTTATTGTTTGGTTTTATTATAATTTTTTATCCTTATTTATTTTTTTTTGTTTTTATTCTTATTGGTATAATTATAATAAATAGAATTTCATGAATGGGTTTATTTATTTATGTAGATTCTAATGTGTTTGTTTTATTGGTTTTAATAATAGTTTTTATCTATGGGGTGGTGGTTATTAGAGAGTTTAATAGGAGTCTTAAGTATTTGAGTATAATGTTGATTATAGTTTGTTATTTTTTTTTTGTTTCTAGTAATATATTAATATTATATATGTTTTTTGAATTATCAATATTTCCAATTTTGGTGATAATTTTGGGATTTGGATTACAAATTGAAAAAATTGGATCTAGATATTATTTATTATTTTATACTGTCTTTTGTTCTTTGCCCTTTTTGTATGTTTATTATAAGAGGTTTTTTTACTTTAGTTATAATTATTTCGATTTTTTTTTATCTTGAGAAATAATATTTATTTTATCTTTAAGTTTTATAGTGAAATTTCCTGTTTATTTTTTGCATTTATGATTACCTAAGGCTCATGTAGAGGCTCCAACTACTGCTAGGATATTGTTAGCTGGATTATTGTTAAAGTTAGGAACGGCAGGGTTTTTACGAATTTTGAGTTCTATAAATTTTTCTTATAATAATTTTTGATTGTTTTTATCTTTATTGGGGATACTTTTATCTTCTTTTAGATGTTTGTTTCAAAGGGATTCTAAGTCTTTAGCTGCTTATTCTTCAATTACTCATATAAGATTTTTATTGTTGGCAATAAGAGTTCTATTTATTAGTGGTAAGGTAGCTAGGGTATTAATGATATTGGCACATGGTTATACATCGACTTTAATATTTTATTTAATTGGAGAGTTTTATCATGCGAGTTCTAGGCGAATAATGTATTTTTTAAATGGGTTATTAGGTTCTAGTATAATTTATGGGTTGGTTTTTTTTTTAGTGTTTCTATCAAATAGGGGGGTACCACCTTCTTTATCTTTTTTGTCAGAATATATAATTATTGTTAATGTTATTTTGTTAAGTAAGGTTTTTTTTTTGTTAGTTCTAGTTTATTTTATAGTATCTTTTTATTATAGTGTTTATTTAATTGTTTGTTTTAGTATAGGGGGGAAATTTTTGGAATTATTGAGTTATAAGGTGGGTTACAGTCTGCCTGTTGTATTTATAATATTTAATATTTTTTGATTGTCTATAATATATTAGTCTCTCTTTTAGAGTTTTTGTTTTATAAGAGTAAAATTTTGATTGAAAGAAAAATTCTCTTACATTAATATATATAAAAAATATCAAGGTGGTTTGTTAGTTTGATTAGAGAGTTCTAATCATAAGGATATTGGTACTCTTTATTTTTTGTTTGGATTTTGGTCGGGTATGTTAGGTACTGCATTATCTTTGATTATTCGTTTGGAATTATCTAAACCAGGGATGTTGTTATCTAATGGGCAATTGTATAATTCGATTATTACGGCGCATGCTTTTTTGATGATTTTTTTTATAGTAATACCAAGTATGATTGGAGGATTTGGTAATTGAATGTTGCCTTTAATGTTGGGGGCTCCTGATATGAGTTTTCCTCGTTTAAATAATTTGAGTTTTTGATTATTGCCAACTTCGATGTTTTTGATTTTGGATTCTTGTTTTGTTGATATAGGTTGTGGTACTAGATGAACTGTTTATCCGCCTTTGAGAAGTTTGGGTCATCCTGGTAGAAGAGTGGATTTAGCGATTTTTAGTTTACATTGTGCTGGATTGAGTTCTATTTTGGGAGGTATTAATTTTATATGTACAACTAAGAATATACGAAGGAGTTCAATTTCTTTGGAGCATATGAGTTTATTTGTTTGATCTATTTTTGTAACTGTTTTTTTGTTGGTGTTGTCTTTACCTGTATTAGCAGGGGCTATTACTATATTATTAACGGATCGTAATTTGAATACTTCTTTTTTTGATCCTAGTTCTGGAGGTAATCCTTTAATTTATCAACACTTATTTTGATTTTTTGGTCATCCAGAGGTTTATGTCTTGATTTTGCCTGCATTTGGAATTGTTAGGCAATCTACTTTGTATTTAACGGGTAAAAAAGAAGTTTTTGGTTATTTAGGTATAGTTTATGCTATTTTAAGTATTGGTTTAATTGGTTGTGTAGTGTGGGCTCATCATATATATACAGTAGGTATAGATTTAGATTCTCGTGCTTATTTTACTGCGGCTACGATGGTTATTGCTGTTCCTACAGGGGTAAAGGTGTTTAGATGATTAGCAACTTTGTTTGGTATAAAAATGTTATTTCAGCCTATTTTGTTGTGGGTTTTAGGTTTCATTTTTTTATTTACTATTGGGGGTTTGACTGGGGTTATATTGTCTAATTCTAGTTTAGATATTATTTTACATGATACTTATTATGTAGTTAGGCATTTTCATTATGTTTTGAGGTTAGGGGCTGTTTTTGGTATTTTTACTGGTATTAGTCTTTGATGAAGTTTTATGACTGGTTACGTATATAATAAGTTATATATAGTAGTGATATTTTTTTTGATGTTTTTGGGTGTGAATTTGACTTTTTTTCCTTTGCATTTTGCTGGTTTGCACGGGTATCCACGTAAGTATTTAGATTATCCTGATGTTTATTCGGTTTGAAATGTTATTTCTTCTTTTGGGTCTTTAGTTAGTGTTTTTGCTTTGTTTATATTTATTTTTTTGTTATTAGAATCTTTTTTTAGGTATCGCTTGGTTTTAATGGATAATTATTATAATAGAAGTCCTGAGTATAGATATAGGAGTTATGTTTTTGGTCATAGTTATCAGTCAGAAGTTTATTTTAGAAGAAGAATTTTGAAATATTAAAACTTTTAGTATATTTTTTTATGTATTTTTAATTGCAAATTAGAAGGTTGAAAAGTTTTAATAAGATAGGATAAGTTAGTCTGAAAGGTTCATATCCTTTAGGTGTTTTCTCTTGTTATTAAAGATTTAGTATAGATAAGTATAATTTATTGTCAATAATTAGGGTGGGATCTTTGGATCTTTTAGTATAAAATTAGTATGATTGATTTCCAATCAATTGGTTTAAGGGTTATTGAATTATTTTCAGGGTTATAATTTGGGTTTTTCGGGTAGTATTTTTAGTATTTATATGGATTGGTTTCATAGATTTAATTGTAGTTTATTATTAGGAATTTTAGTGTTTGTAACTTTACTTTTTTGTTTGTTGATTTTTGGTGGATTTTTCTTTAAATATAAGGAAATGGAATATCAGTTTGGGGAATTGTTGTGTAGTATTTTTCCTACATTGGTGTTATTGATGCAGATAGTTCCTTCTTTGAGGATCTTATATTATTATGGTTTAATGAATCTTGATAGTAATTTAACGATTAAAGTCGTAGGTCATCAGTGGTATTGAAGTTATGAGTTTGGGGATATTCCTGGTTTGGAATTTGATTCTTATATAAAATCTTTGGATCAACTAGATTTGGGAGAGCCTCGTTTGTTAGAAGTAGATAATCGTTGTGTTTTACCGGAGGGAATTAATTTGCGTTTTTGTATTACGTCTGCTGATGTGATTCATTCTTGGGCTTTACCTAGTATATCATTAAAGTTGGATGCTATGAGTGGGATTTTAAGAATTTTAAGATATAGATTTCCTAGTTTGGGAATTTTTTATGGACAATGTTCTGAGATTTGTGGTGCTAATCATAGATTTATGCCGATTGCTGTCGAGGTGACTTTGTTAGAGAATTTTAAGGATTGATGTAGTATTAATTTAGATTAGCTTAATAGTTTAATTAAAATTTTTATTTGTGATGTAAAAGATTTTTGAGCTTTGATTGTATTTGTTTAAATTTTGGTATTGCATATCACTTGAAGAGAATTTTATGGTTAATAAAAAATAGAAAAAAAAAGTAGAAAATTAATTTGTTTTATTGTTTCAAAATAAAAAGTATTAATTTTAGTGTTGAAAAGTCGCTTTTTTTGATATCTGTGTGTTTATTTAATATTAGAAATTTATATTGAGTTGTTGGAAATTTTAGATTAATTAGAATTTGAAGTTTTTTTAGTATTAGTTTTATAACTGTTATTTTGATGTTATAGTGTGATTTTCTTTTGTTTAATAAGTTTTTATTAAATTTATAATTTTAGGATTAGTAGTTTTATTAATTTAGTGAGTTTATTAAATATAAATTTTGAAATTGAAATTCAATCAAATGTTTTTTAAAGACTTAGGCTTTTGAATAAAGTTGGCTTCTGCCCGGTGAATTTTTAACGGCAGTCTTAGCGTGAGGACATTAAGGTAGCAAAATAATTTGTGCTTTTATTGAGTTCCAGTATGAATGAAGTTATTGGTTGATTTTTTATTTGTTTTTTTTATGAATTTAAGTAAGTATAAGAATGTGCTTTTACAATTATGCAAAGATAAGTCTTCGGAAATTCTTTTTTAATATTATAGATTTGTTATATTATTAAAAATTTTCTAGGGTAGAATACTATATATTTTAAAGGACTATAATTAAACTGAGGAATTACTCCGGAGTTAACAGAAAATCATACTAGATCTAGTTCTTATAGTATAGTAAGTTTTACATCGATGTTGTATTTAAATATATTAAGGGGGAGAAGATTTAATTTTTAAGACTGTTCTTCTTTTAATTAATTTAACGTGATATTAGTTTAATTCATCGTGAGATAGAATTGTTTATCTTGATAATTGTTAATAATTAATTTTATTAGTACGAAAGGAATATTATAAGAGGTTTAAAACTTTTTGAGCATAGGGTTCATTGTTTTCTTTTTTTATGGTTGTTTTGATTACCTTTTTTTTGATTTTGTTATTGTATATGATGTGTTTTTTGATAAGATTAAAGGAGAGTGATTTGAGTAAGGTTAATTCTTTTGAAAGTGGTTTTTTAGGTTTAGTAAAGATTCAAAATTCTTTTAGAATTCATTTTTTTGTATTAATATTGATGTTTGTTATTTTTGATTTAGAAATTGTAATATTTTTGGGGTTATTATTGGTTGATGTTTCTGCGATAGTTAGTTTTTTTATGTTATTTTTGTTTATTGTGGGTGGGTTTTATATAGAGTGATTTTATGGTAAATTAGTATGAGTAGTATAAAATAGATTTTTTGGTTTTTTTGATAGTAATTTTTTTATTAATATTGTTAATAATTTTGATTTTTTTGCCTAATTTAAGGTTATTTTTTAGTTTATTGGAGTGAGATTTTGTTAGTTTGAAATTTAGTTTTTTTTTTAATAGATTGATTTTTTCTATTATTTTATTGTTAATTACTTTAAGAGTAGTTTTATTTAGTAGTTATTATTTAAATAGGGAATTAAATTTTGTTTATTATATGGTTATATTAATGTTGTTTGTTGGTTCAATATTTATGCTTAATTTTAGTAATAGTGTGTTTACTATGATAGTAAGGTGAGATTTATTGGGTATTTCTAGTTTTTTTTTGGTTTTGTTTTATAGAAATTGAGATAGAAATTCTGGTGCTATAAATACAGCGTTAACGAATCGTTTGGGAGATTACTTTGTTTTTTGTTTTTTTAGTTCATCATTGTTTAGGAGGTATTATTTTTTTTCTTTTAGATTTTTTGTAGGTAGAAGTTTATTACTGTTGGTTTTTGCTTCTTTTACTAAGAGAGCTCAGTATCCTTTTAGAAGGTGATTGCCAAAAGCGATGAGTGCTCCTACTCCTGTGAGTTCTTTGGTTCATAGTAGAACATTGGTAACTGCTGGTTTGATTTTGTTAATAAATTTTGATTTGATAATCAATAATTTTATTATTATGTTTTTTTTATTGGTAGTTGGTTTATTTACAATGTTTTTTTCTAGTGTTGTGGCTTTGATTGAGGAGGATATAAAAAAAGTAGTAGCTTTGAGAACTTTATCACAGATGGGTTTTATGATGTTTACTTTAGGGATAGGTTTACATTTTATTTCTTTATTACATTTGTTAAGACATGCATTATTTAAGAGTTGTTTATTTATACAGATAGGGTATTTAATTCATAGAAATTTTAGACAGCAAGATGGTCGTTTTTATGGAAATAATGGTAGGTTGTTGATGTTTGTTCAATTGCAGATAATAGTTACTTTATTTTGTTTATGTGGTTTATTTTTTACTAGAGGTATAGTAAGGAAAGATTTGATTTTGGAATTATTTTTTTTTAATAGATATTATATATTGTTGGGTTTATTTTTTGTTTTTTCAGTTTTTTTAACTTTTGGTTATAGATATCGTCTATGAAAAAGTTTTTTTTTTAGATTTTCTAAAGTGGTGATAAATTTTAATAGAAGTTTAGTAATGAATTATTTAAGTTTGGTTTTAATTCTATTTTCTGTAGTTTTTATGTATTGAATAGGTGTGAATTTGTTGTGTTTACCGAGATTTTTTTTATATGTGGATATATATATACCATTGTTATATATTTTTTTGGTTTTAATATTTTGTTATTTGGTTATTAAAGTTTTATTAAAAGAATTATTTTATAAGTTTTTTGTTGATTATTATACTAAAATTTTTTCTTTAGTAGGCTTAAATTTTAAATTTGTTGATTATGGTTTGACAAAATTAGGTTTTAATGTTTTTTATGTATTTAGAATTTTTAGAAAATTATTTGTTGAAATAATAGGTAGAATAGGGTACAATAGTTTAGTAATTGTGGTTTTTTTCATTTTTTTATTTTTGTGGGATCTTAGTTTTAAAGAGAAATATATGATTTGCATTCATAAGGTTTAGATTCTAAATTAAGGTAAAAGATTTTTATATTTTTTTTTTTTATTTTATTAATAATATTTTTAGTTATATAATATATAATATATATAAGATATTATATAAAATTAATAAATTTTATATAATATTTTATAAAAAAATGAACAATAGTTCCGTATATTATTTGAATCTTTATATATTTTAAAAGTCTATATAAAGTTCTATTATAGAACTTTTTTTATAAGACTTGAGAATAAAGATTCAAATATATATACATTATATAATAAA